TTTATTAGTATGTTATCATTTCTATAATGATAAAAAATTATACGTATATTACATTATATAATTTGTTACTTTGATTTATTACAAATATCCACAATAACTTTATTCGTAATTCAAATACGAATACTAGCCTCAGATTTTTTTTTATTTATGAAAAAACCAAAGCCCCTTATCGGATTTGAACCGATGACTTACGCCTTACCATGGCGTTACTCTACCACTGAGTTAAAAGGGCTCATTTGATTCAATTCCTGAATAAATTCACTAGCCACTATGAGTTTAGTATATAGACTTATTATAATATATGTACATATAAGACTATATCTTATATTTATAGCGGTTCGTTCAGAAATGAAAAATTTGACTTGTCTGTTAAATTAAATAAAATTCTAGGGGAGGATATACTAGTGAATATAGTTAAAATAAAATGGTTTATTGATATTGGATTTGATAAATAGAAATGCAATGACAATGTATTTTTTTCGATCCTAATTGGAATTGACATCATAACGAAATTTATTTGATTGATACACGTACCTACTAATTTAACAGGGATCCAACATATCTCATTGAATGATTGATAAAGAAATTTGGCGCAGCCTCTGAACTAAATTATGAACTAAATTATTGGCGGAAAAAATCCTATAGAATCGTGAAAGATGGAAAGATCCTCCATCTCGAGTCATACCATCCCATTATATTGACAATTTTTAAAATTGTGCATACTATCAGCATAGTATCCTGGCGGTCGTTCAAGTATGATATGCCCCCATCGTCTAGTGGTCCAGGACATCTCTCTTTCAAGGAGGCAGCGGGGATTCGACTTCCCCTGGGGGTAGGGTACTACGAAAGGAAGTTGATCATGGATTATCAATAAGCCTGGAATTTATTCTTCCTGGGTCGATGCCCGAGCGGTTAATGGGGACGGACTGTAAATTCGTTGGCAATATGTCTACGCTGGTTCAAATCCAGCTCGGCCCAAAAATCCGCCGATCTACACACGAAATGGTATCATATAACCCATTTTGTGCTCTCCAGAAATGCCCGATCCCCAGCACTATTTATTTACTTTACTCTATTTTTCCAACAAATTAGGATCTTGATAATGATCTATATTCATATCAGGATCTGTAAGTGTAAAATACAATCGAAGGAAAGGGATAAAGAAAAAACCCTTTTCATTGAAAGAGTAATTATCCCATTTATTTGTCAATAACGAAAGGATTACTAGTAATCCAGGTCGGTCTCACTAAAGCGAAGCGCATACGCATACGCATATGATATTATATATATCACTCGCGGCTCTGTTACAACACGCCAATTTGAATCTAAATTCAAAATTGAAGGGGTTAGAATAAAATAATAAAAATATGTATACATAATACTTTATTTTATTATTGTATTTACTTGGGATTGTAGTTCAATTGGTCAGAGCACCGCCCTGTCAAGGCGGAAGCTGCGGGTTCGAGCCCCGTCAGTCCCGACGGATCCAATAAAAAAATATATAAACTCCGCTCTCTCTTTTTTGTGAAAGTAAGTCGAATTTCGTTTTTATCATCAATCGGGGAATTTTCATTTCTTTGACTAGTACTGATTCGATTGATGAGCGATAGACATATGTGGATTAGGACAATTATTGGTAGCATCACATTCAGGATTCCAAGAGATACCATACTGTACCGGGTAGGGTATGGCTTTTTTCGATTACTGCTACTCTGTCGAATAGAGTAGAGTACTTTATGTTTCCCGGAAGTACATATAGAAAGGGAATTTGCATGATATAAAATAACTTAGTTATTGTAATAGAATACTTTCAGGGATCGCTTTTTTATTAGGGGAGCGCTATTTTTTTATTAAGGGGTTTCCTTGAAAGAACAAACTTTATTTATTTTTATATAAAAATAAATAATAATAAATAATTATAGTTAATTTGATGGGATATTAGATTTTTTATACCGAAACTTGTACTCGTCTTTATCATCTTTCTTTTGTTTTCCGAGGAGATTAGATTCGCTCAGTAAAAAAAGAAGTTTCGAACTTAACTCTTTCCCCCCTCCTTTTTTTTATTTATCTTCTATTGTTTGTTGGGGGTTGTTTAGAATCAATGGTAAGTGTACGGGCGGTTCAATGATACTTCATCAGATGGTTGTACAAAAGGGGCAGTAGGTTATATAAAAGAAAGAATAAAAAAGAATGATAAATAAAAAAAAGTAAAATTATTGGTTGGATCAGGAAAAAAAATTGGAGTTCGGTATGGATAAAAGATTGTCCTATGTTATACTATTCAATTCTTGACGATGAGTTGATTTGATAGTGCAGATATTGTTATTCATGATATTGATCCGATTCGATATCATCGAGATGTAATTCATCCCATTGAATTTACAAGCGAAAGATTTATTATCTCTATGGGATTAACTCCCGAGTTATTGCGAATTAAATTAAAGAAAAACGAAACAATGAGATTATGGAAGTAAATATTCTCGCATTTATTGCTACTGCACTGTTTATTCTAGTTCCTACCGCTTTTTTACTTATAATATACGTAAAAACAGTCAGCCAAGGTGATTAATTTGAATTAAACTGGACTTTTTAGTTCTTATCAAGAATTGAAGAGACGAAAGGGATTCAAATTTCGCGTCTTAAATGAACTGGGCAGACTAGAATTCGCCGTATTCTATGAAATAAATACGATAGTATGGTAGAAAGATTCAGATATTTCTTTCTACCATACTATCTACTATTGTTATTGTAGTGTATATAAGGTGTATTGTAATCCGGATTAATTTAATAGAGATCAATCTATAATAGTATCGTCAGATTTCTATATATCGGTATATATATGTATATCAATTATATATTATATATAATGTATATAGTGCCTCCCACCAATTCGATTTCTTTGCTTTATGCACCTGTCTTATATTTCTATTTAATTTGTGTTGATTTCAATCAATTTGAACTAATTGAAAAGCGACTCGTACGATTCTAATTCCCAGATTGCTGATTATTTTCAATATGAATTCCGATCAAAAGAATCAAGGGCCTCTTTGATGGGTATAATAAAAGAAAATTAAAGTAATCTTTTTATTAGCATAGCATTCTGACGAAGAGGTCATTGATCGATCAGTTTCCAGATGATCTATGGAAACTCCTTCGAATTTCGAAAAAAAAAAGGGGGGGGCTAAAGGATTAGTAAACCTCTTTTAACGTTTGAATAGTGCGTTCAATAAAAAGTGAGTTCAATAAAATAAGTACAACATAAATCAAATTTTCAAAATATTAAAACAAACGGGAAGTGCACAATATGCGACTCGCCCAAGACAAGACACTATTTTAGTCTGTGTAGTATCTCGTTAAAGAACTACTATGTCTGTGTTGTTTCCGATAGAAAATGTGTATCTACGTAATTGTAATGTAATAACAGAACTATTTTATTTTTGAATAATAAAAAAGGAACAAAAAAGTAAAATAAAAAAAGTTCAACTCTTCCTCACGGTCCATATCTAATTTTAGTAAGAGTCGGTTCATCGAAATAGAAAATTGATCAAGAATTAAGTTGGAATAAATTTACTACCATTTGTATTTCTTTTACTTTGTATTCTTTTTACTTTCGAAATACAAACACGTAAATAATTGAAATATTTGTTTGATTGAAAGAATATTCTTCATATATATTATTCATAAACTATATTACTACACTAAAACCCAAGAAAATTTTGAAATGCAGATATTTTTTTATTTCTATTTCAATTTAAAAATTGAATTTTAAATTGAAATAGTGTTGAAAGAGTGAAATTTCAACTAAAAAAAGCTTTTCAGACCTGAACGATTCATAAAAAATTTGATACAGTTTAATTCCTACAACTCAATTACAATTAGTAATACTTCTAGAGTCCACTTCTTCCCCATACTACGAGTGAAAGAGAAAATGTAAAGACTACCATTAAAGCAGCCCAAGCGAGATTTACTATATCCATGTGAATTATGTCCCCTATCTCTATGACGAAATTCTTGAATTATTGTTCACTAATAAATAATAGTGGAATCACTGGCGCAGAGTCAAAAATTCTAACCTAAGATCGTTGATGAAACAATCCAATAAATCCAACTTTAACTTATTAACTTAACTTATAAGGAGTCTTATAAGAATTCTAGTATAATCAGAAAAGATTAAGCACAAGAAAAATATGCGGAGACCCCCTTGGAAGTATCAAAGAAATGCTACTAATATATAGTATGTAGAAATAAGAAAAATAGATTCTTTTTTTGTTGCCCTTCATTAAGTTAAATAAAAAGTATAAAAAAAAAAAGAATAAGAATAAAAAAAAAATAGAATATATAGAATATAAGGTAGATCACTACCTAGCCCATACCCTATTTCTTTCCCATTTTCTTTTGATCTAATCCTTAACTTAACGTCTCCTTATTGTCTCTATGAAAGACGCCCTATTATGTTTTTGACTAGAGGTTAACGAAAAAAGAAAACAGGTATATACTAAGTAAAAGCCAATTACTCAGTCAATCGAATTAATATTGATTGCGGAGTACGCAAAGACTTTGATGAATATGTATACAAAGTCTCTTATGGCCTTTCCGCAACTAAAATAAAAACGGAATTCGATTTCCGTCCTGCTATCCAATCGAATTCCAAACTCGGCTCGTAGACACTCCATTAGTAATGGAAGGACTCTCAAGATTTATAAGTTTCCTCCGTTGGCTTCCGCCGGAAAAATTTTTCAAATTATAGCAGCAAAATAGAAGGGAGTATCTCAATTCTTTTGGTGATTAGGCGACACCCGGATTTGAACTGGGGAAAAAGGATTTGCAGTCCCCCGCCTTACCGCTCGGCCATGCCGCCAAAACGATACCAAATCAAAATCTATGAAAAAAAATCCCCCTTTGTCTTCTTATTTATTGTACTTGTATTTTATTTTGAATCTTAATCCCGTTTTTCTTTTAACTACTTTTCTAAAAGAAAGATTTCTTTTTGTTTGGCTTGG